GGTTCATACTTAAAAACTAAAAAAAAAAACCTATCTTATTTTCGAGATTTTTAGAATTTTTTCTTGACAAAATTATCCATTTTCTAGGATATAATTATATTATATTAAGGGTCTTATCGAAAGCTTACAGCAGCTTGCCAAACAAAAGCTAAGAGAAAAAAAAGCAAAGGTATGACTGGCATAACATCTACGATTGGATTCAAAAAAGCATATGCTTCGGGCAATTTGCCGAAGAAAAAACTACTCGAATAAGGGGAAGAATTCATACAGATACAGATCAAACTAACGATATTAAGCATAACAGACGTTTTGTTCCTGGAGATAATTGCATTTTAATTGAGTTTTTTATATTTGATAGAAGTAAAAAGAAAGTAAGGTAGACAAAAAATCCTTCTTTTTCTTTGTACCCACTCAACCAAAAACCCTCCAATTCTCAAAGGAGAATAGAAGAAATGATACTTTCATACAATATCTTAATTGAATTCTATGTAATGATCAATAAATTGTAATGATCAATAAATTTTGTTGAATTCTATAGATATTTCTATATCTAGATAGATAGATCTATATATACGTGAATACAAATCTATTGTATAGATATAGAGATTTTGGGCTGGAGTTGACAAAAAATTAATACCAATATTATTTTTCTTGGTGTAGATTTGAAATTGAAATGGGGCGTAGCCAAGGGGTAAGGCAACGGGTTTTGGTCCCGCTATTCGGAGGTTCGAATCCTTCCGTCCCAGCGTAGATCCATTATTTTCTTAGAAAGAAGTTATGGAATTAATCCATATTAATCCATATCATATTAATTTAAATACCATAGTTCTATATGAAATGAAGCCGATGTTTTTTCGTTGAATCGCATTTTTTATTTTATTAGATATTTCGTGTTTGACTCTAATGAGAAATTGGAAATCTATGTAACGATTGAGGTAGAGGGGATTTATCTTCGCCCTTTGATTTTTATTTTATTTATGACAAGAAGTGATTATTGGGATATTACTCAATCCCATGTTAAACAAAATATAATCAAAATATAAAAATATAATATATATATTATTATTATTGAATCGTTTAAAAAGAGGAAATGTTTCGCTTATATGTCTTCTATCATTCAATTTCAATGACAAGAAATTTTTGTTTTTTGTGAAAACCTTTTGTGACCCCTTAAATTATTGAAATTATTTCAATTCTCTAGTGTATATTGTTAGAATATATATATAACAGTGATAACCCCTCAGCCTATCTGATAGCGAGGAAAATCCCTCCCTTCTTAATTTTTTATACATCTTATGAAAAAAGATTGATTTCTTTCTCCTTTTCTTTGGTCTCTTTATCTATTTTAAATTCAAAAAGAAAGAGTCAAGTAAAAAAAGAAAGACCTGTCCTTCTATAAGATCAAAGGTGATCCTTATTTATTTTATCCAATTTTTGTCAAATGAAATCAAATGAAATAATTATGTCCAAATCAGAAACTTTTTCGATTTCGATTAGAATTTATTTCAAAAAATTTTTGAATGATTCCTTGTAATAATAATATAATATAAATATATAAATAATGTAATAATAAAATAATAATAAGTAGAATCAAACTCTTTTATACTCAATTTTGATTTTGCACCCAATCTCAATAAAAATAAAGTAGGAAGTTGTTTTATCAATCCTATTGAGTTACTTGAAGATGCGGATTCAACAAGTGAGTTGTTTCCGTATTTCATTCTATTACCTATATATTCTTAATGGATGTTAAAGATGCTGTGTTGCTAAGACTTTTTCAGAAAAAAAGTTTCACATATCATATATGGAAGAAAAGGTCTAGATTACAATGTCTATGGACAACCGAAGCAATGACTATTCATGATTCCATGATTGAATCAATTTCATACCGGTTCCAAATTCGAGGAATATTATGGTAAAACTTCGTTTGAAACGATGTGGTAGAAAGCAACGTGCGACTTGAAGGACAGAATCTATTGTGGATTTTTCCATTCACCATTTTCGATTTATCTAGAAACTAGAAATGAGGGTGCTCTTGGCTCGACATTGTTTGTTCTCTTACACTTGAATCCTTCGTTTTTGTTGGGTTCAAAATAGTCCACGACGGAGCTCGAGTAGAAAGGATTAATTCATTTCTTGGGGGTCAGAATCTAAGGTTAAATGCCAATCAATCCATTGGAACAACTTCGTAAATATGTCTTCCATTTATAGAAATCGAAAGGATCCAATTTGAGCAAGTTTCTAATTCACAATTCAAAAGCAAAACTTGTTGGAATTGATCAAACCCTTTCGATTTATTCAAAGTGTATCACGGGGGAATCAACAGGCCATGGGATTCTTTGATAGAAAGAAATCAAAAAGGGGTATGTTGCTGCCATTTTGAAGGGATTAAGAAGCACCGAAGTAATGTCTAAACCCAATGATTCAAAATAAGGAGAAAGGATCTAAAAACAAGGAAGCACCCTTTTTGAATTTGATTGATAATCTGAATAACCGGATCCGACTAAAGGATTCAAATAGAATTTTAAATGAGATAAATAAAAGGGGGGTAAAGACCACTCAATAAATGAGATTTCCTAAATATTCTTAACTTTGCGCGATTTGAGAGTTATACAACTTGAGTTATGAGTACGGATGGTTTCTTTTGATTTTCAGGAAAAAAGTATGAAATCGTAATCTAATTGATTTTATAGGCCCATTTGGCCTTTAAGTCATTAGAATTGTATACATAGGCAAAACCTAGCATCAAATCATTTTTTCTCGAGCCGTACGAGGAGAAACCTTCCTATACGGCTCTAGGGGGGGGTATTGTTCATCTACATCTATCCCAATGAGCCTTTTATCGAATCGTTGCAATTGATGTTCGATCCCCAAGAGAGGGAAAAGATCTTAGAAAAGTGGGCTTTTATGATCCAATGAAGAATCAAACTTATTTAAATCTTCCTCTTATTCTCTATTTCCTTGAGAAAGGAGCTCAACCTACAGGAACTGTTCAGAATCTTTTAAAGAAAGCAGAAGTTTTTAATGAACTTTCTTGTAATCAAATGAAATTCAATTAAAGAAATATCAAGGGGGGGGGTACCAACTTCTATATAATTTTGTTTCATTTTTCTATGATTTTTTTATTTACCCCCCTCCGCTGTATTCTTTTCTCGGCATTTATATTGACAACAGTGTATCGAACAAATATAATTCATCGTGATAAGGGAACCGGGTCTATTTATTTTCGCCCCCTACCTTTATTCTCATCGAATTAATTCATTTTGATGTTTCGAATCCATTCGAAAAAAAGAAGAAAATCCATTTTTTTCGTGCAATCATTTGATTTGTTGGTAAAATCTCCTTTCAATTTGTTTAAATTGAATTGATTTTGATTGTATCTATATCCCTTTTTGTTTTGCTGAAATTTTGTTTAGTCTATATTTTTCGGGTTGCTAACTCAACGGTAGAGTACTCGGCTTTTAAGTGCGACTAGAATCTTTTACACATTTTGATGAAGTAAGAAATTTGTCCATACCTTTGGTGTGGTTTAGAAGACCGCGACTGATCTCTGAAAGGGAATAAATAGAAAAAATAGCATGTCGTATCACGGGGGAGTTTCTCATTTTTATCGCATCGGTACAAAGCCTTGTTCGAATTCGTGAAATGGAACCCAATCAAGTTAGGTCGAATGAATAAATGGATAGGGGCCTTATGGCTTCAATTTGAAATTAATTATCAGAAAGAAAAAAAGCAACCAACTTCTGTTCTTAATTTGAATAATTTCCCGATCTAATTAGACGTTAAAAACGTATTAGTGCCTGATACGGGAAGGGCGTCCCCCTGGACCTGGACGAGGGGATTCTATATTAAAAAAAAATCCTAACTATTGGCATTTTCTATTATTGTGGAATAGCGCTGTGTGTCTAAAAGAAATAGTATATTGATAAAGAGAATTTTTCCGAAATCAAAAGGGCGATTGGGTTTAAAAAATAAAAGATTTCTAACCATCTTCTTTTTCTATAACATTGAAAAATTCAATGGAAAAAGAGAAAGAGAGAGTGGAGAATCTGTTGATAAGTTTACCTGTCTTCGAGGTATCGATTCTTACTCGAATACTTTAGTTTTGACTGTATCGCACTATGTATCATTTGATAACCCTAAAAAACTTCCACTTTTGATTGAAGTAGAAGTTCAAGTGGTGGAAATCCAAAGATATTTACAGCTAGAGAGATCTCAAGAACAAGATTTCCTATATCCACTTAGTTTTCAGGTGTATATTTATACATTTGCTCATGATCATGGTTTCAGTAGATCTATGTTGTTGGAAAATCGGGGTTATGGAAATAAATCCAGTTTACTGATCGTGAAACGGTTAATTACCCGAATGTATCAACAGAATCATTTTCTTTTTTTTACTAATGATTCGGACAAAAACCCCTTTTTGGCGCGCAACAAGAAATTGTATTCTCAAATTCTATCAGAGGGGTTTGCTTTGATTCTGGAAATTCCATTTTCTCTACGATTAATATCTTGTCTAGAAGATCAGTCAAATAAAAAAAAAATGGATCTTGTCTAGAAGAGAAAAAGATAGTAAATTCTCAGAATTTACGATCCATTCATTCAATATTCCCCTTTTTAGAGGACAATTTTTCACGTTTAAATCTTGTGTTAGATTTACAAATACCCCACTCTGTGCATGTGGAAATCTTGGTTCAAACTCTTCGCTATAGGTTAAAAGATGCCTCTTCTTTGCATTTTTTACGATTTTTTATGAACGAGTATTGCAATTGGAATCTTTTAATTAGGCCAAAGAAAGCCAATTCCTCTTTTTCAAAAAGAGATCTAAGGTTATTCTTATTCTTACATAATTCTCATGTATGGGAATATGAATCCACTTTCTTCTTTTTCCGTAACCAATCTTCTCATTTACGATCAACATCTTCTGGAGGTTTTCTTGAACGAATCGATTTCCATGGAAAAATAGAACATCTTGTGAACGTCTTTGTTAAGGTTAAGGA